AGAAGAAGAGGAAAAAATTGCAATGAATTTAAAGTGAGAACTTGTTCTTAGGTAAATCAATTGGGAGATGCTTCTCTAGAGTGTCCCGTATAAGTTTTCCGTCTTCCATAGGCAAACCGTCAATTCTCATAAGATCCTCTTCAGTCTTACTCAAAAGGTCCAATAGTGTATGTATATTGGCCCTTTTGAGACAATTATACGTTCTAGAAGGCAATTCTAATTGATCAATAAAAATACAATTCAATGGAATTCCTTTTTTGTTTTTCTTTAGATTAGTGAATCCTTTTTGAAAGGTTAGAATGGGCGAAGCAAATCTGTTTTTATTTTCTTCGAAACAAGTGCCCTCTTCTTCTGCATGTAGAAAAGGAAGAAATAAATCAATCAAATTACGAGAAGCTTCATAAAGCGCTTCTTTAGGGGTTAAACTTCCATTCGTCCATATTTCGAGAAAAAGTATCTCGTGTTTTTCATTTCCATTCCCACAAGAAAAAATACTATAATTCACATTTCGAACAGGCATGGATACAGCATCTATAGGGTAACTGCCATCTTGAGAGTTCTTGCTAAGTTCCGTATGATATCCGCGATCCCTCTTGATCTGTAACTCAATACAAAAATCAATGGGGTCTCTCAAGTTAGCTATAGGTTGTTTCGTATCAACGATTTCTACGGAAGGTGGTAAGATTATATCTTGAGCGGTTATGTATCTAGGACCTTTGACACAAATTGATGCGTTTCTAACTCCGTAAAGATTGCTTCTCAATACAATTTCTTTCAAGTTTAGTAAAATTTCTTGTATGGATTCTTCAATACCTACTATTGTAGAATATTCGTGTGGCACGTTCCCAAATTTTGCGCGTGTGATACATGTTCCTTCTATTTCTCCAAGTAAAGCTCTTCGCAAGGCAATACCGACAGTATCCGCTTGACCTTTTCTAAGCGGGGACAGAATGAAACGGCCATAATAAAGGCGCTTACTATCTACTCTTGATTCAACACACTTCCACTGTAGTGTTTGGGCGGATCCTGTTACCTCCTCTCGAACCATAATAGACTAGTATTATTATTTGATCAATGAATAGTTTATTTCTCTTGAAAGTGGTTTAATTCTTTTACAGACGTCTTTTTTTAGGAGGTCGACATCCATTATGTGGCATAGGTGTTACATCGCGTATACAACTTAACCGTACACCACTTTTAGCAATCGCTCGTAATGCGGCATCTCTTCCGCTACCAGCACCTTTTACCATAACTTCCGCTCGTTGCAAACCCACTGTACGAATAGCATCTACTGCTGTTCTTTGACCAGCATAGGGTGATGCTTTTCTTGAGCTTTTGAATCCGCAAGTACCTGCGGAGGACCAGAAAACCACCCGCCCTTGCGGGTCTGTAACAGTTATAATGGTATTGTTGAAACTGGCTTGAACATGAATAACTCCTTTTGTTATTCTACGTGCACTCTTGCGTAAACTAAAACGGGCATTCCTACGCAAACCAATACGTACTCTCTTACGTGAACCTATTTTTGGTATAGCTTTTGTCATATTTTATTATCTCATAAATATGAGTTAGAAATAACAAAAAGAAAAAAAGATACAAAGATATCCATTTCAGGGTAAAATATACCCTTTACTTTAAGTTGGAATTTGGAATTTGGATATTTCTGTGGGTACTTTATTTTCCCTTTTTAAAAAGGGAAAGTTCCTTTTCGAAGGATTATCCCTGTCTTTGTTTATGCTTCGGATTGGAACAAATTACTCTAATTCGCCCACGCCTACGAATCAGTCGACATTTTGTACAAATTTTACGAACGGAAGCTCTTATTTTCATATTTTGGTATTCTTTTCTTAAAGTATGAATTTACTCTTTGGGAAAAAATAAGTCTCTTCACTTAAATTAGGAAACTGGGAATTTATTACCCTAGAAAAACCTAATCGTTTGAATCTTTGGTATCCTTCAAATCTTCAGTATCTTTCGAGTCTTCGGTACGCTTCGAATCCTTATGGGGAAGTCTATAAATTATACGTCCCTTGCTTGAATCATAACGACTTACTTCAATTTTGACCCTATCTCCCATCAGTATTCGTATAGAACTGGATCGAATTTTTCCTGAAATATAGCCCAGGATGGTGGTGTCATTTTCTAAGCGAACGCGGAACATTCCGTTGGGTAGGGCTTCCGTAACTAAACCCTCGAAAGTGACTTTTGCCTCTCGCGGGTTTTTTTTTTCTCTCCTATTTTTCTTTTCTGTCATATTTTTTTCTCCTATTTTTCTATTTTTATTTTCAAAATAGGAAGTTCGAGATAGAATTTGGGTACTATAGGAGGGTCCATTACCATATATAACATAAAACTTCTCCCCCAATTCTGTTTAGTCGAGCTTCTCGATCTGTCATTATACCTTTAGAAGTAGAAAGAATAGCAATTCCCATTCCGCCCAAAACTTTAGGAATTCCTTGATAGTTGGCATAAATTCTTAAGCCAGGTCGGCTGATACGCTTTAAAAAGGTTCTAGTTCTATATATTCCCTTTCTAGTATTTCTCTTTTGATGTCGCAAAGTTGAAACCAAGAAATATCTGTTACTTTCCTGATGTTTCCGAACACTTTCAATAAAACCCTCTCGTAGAAGTATTTTAACAATGCTTTCGGTAATATTTGTAGATACTACCCGAACGGTTCCTTTTTTATTCATGTCTGCGTTTCTTATAGAGGTTAGTAAATCAGCAATAGTGTCCTTGCCCATAAGACTCTAATTCTAGGTTCCTCCTAATTTTTCTATAATCAACATGTTTTCCTTTTTTTTTATTTTAAAGCATATACGTGAGACACAATCTACTAATTTTTTCTTTGATCTCTATCTCGTCTACTAGTATTTATTATTTATAATACTTCAGGAGCTAATGATACTATTTTAGTAAAATTCAATTCTCTCAATTCCTCGGCAATCGCGCCAAAAACTCGAGTTCCTTTTGGATTTCCTTTTTGATCAATGATAACTGCTGCATTGTCATCATAACGTATTATTATACCGTCTTCGCATTTGAATTCTTTACATGTACGTACAATTACAGCTCGAATTACTTCAGATCTTTCTAGAGGCATTTGGGGCACTGCGTCTTTGATTACAGCAACAATAACATCACCAATACGAGCATATCGCTGATTACCGGCAGCTCCTATGACTCGAATACACATCAATTTTCGAGCTCCACTGTTATCCGCTACATTTAAAAGGGTCTGAGGTTGAATCATATTATTTTGATTTCAATTTGTTTTTTCAATGCAAAAAGATGAAAGAAATATTGTCTTTCCAGAAAGAAAAACCAGGGTTTTTTATCTTATCCTTTTCGGGGTTCTATATCTCTAATCGAATAAATTGACTTCGTATAGGCATTTTGCTGGCCGCTATGGAGATAGCTGCTCTAGCTACAGTTTCGGATACACCGCTCATTTCATAAAGTATTCGACCAGGTTTTACAACGGCTACCCAATATTCTGGGGATCCTTTTCCCGAACCCATACGTGTTTCTGTAGGTCTTAGTGTAACCGGTTTGTCGGGAAATATACGTACCCATATTTTTCCGCCACGACGTGCATATCGTGTCATTGCTCTTCGTCCTGCTTCTATCTGTCTTGCTGTGATCCAAGCGGGTTCAAGTACTTGAAGAGCATATCTACCAAAACAAATACGATTGCCTCGGCAGGATTTTCCCTTCATTCTTCCTCTATGTTGTTTACGAAATCTAGTTCTTTTAGGGTTATAGTCGATAGTTCCTTCTTAGTTCCATCTCTACTGCAAAACTGGACATGAGAGTTTCCTCTCATCCAGCTCCTCGCGAATGAAATGAGAAAGCGTGCAAATTTCTCGAATTCCATAATAATATTCAAAAATTTTACGGATATATACACAATTCTTAGATAATGGAATCATTCTTTGTTATAAAGAATCCCCTTTTTTTTAGTCTTATTGAATTATAGTAAAGTATTCGAATCCAATAAATATTTCGCGGGCGAATATTTACTCTTTCCTGTCTTATTTGTTAATTTATAATTTTACCAAATAAATCAATTTTTGGGGTTTGTTCCGCCATCCCACCCAATGATGTATTAGGATTCTTTTCAATAAAATCCTATGCAGTCATAGGTTTTGTCGTTCCCATAGCTTCTCCTTTAATGGTTAGGTTTGAATCCTGCAATGGAGCTTCAAAAAAATTTCTTTTCGAGTTAATTTTCTCAGTTTTATTAACCCGGGCTGCTCTTTATTATTTCTTTCAATTTTGATTAGTTGTTTCAAGTTACAATTTCAAATTCTCTCTTTTTTTTATTATTGATGCTTTATCACATTGCCTTTTATGATGTAATTCATAGACCATACACATTGGAATCCTATATCCTTCTTATTATTCTTCCTTCTATCTATCATCCCTCCTTTTATCCACATCCTTTTACTTTTGTTTCACAACCTAGAATCTGGTTTCTTTTTTTAGAGAAAAAAATGCAGTTGCTACAACTATATGATCGATCTACTCATTTATGATAGATGTATTTATTCACATAGTGACTGACTGTTCCTTAGTTAGGATCTCGACAATACGAAGCAATAGGTTGTTATTAGTTCATTTTCTATAATTACTAAGTTTTTTCAATTTTTGGTTCGGTCAATTTTTTTCCGTTTTTGATCCTAAAGAAAAAACTAACGAGTCACACACTAAGCATAGCAATTATATTATAATAGATTTTAAAATTTTCATTAAATCTTATAGAAAGAGGTATAATTTTTTCTTTTTTATGGGATTTCAGAATTGGTATTTTTTATTTTATCATTGGACAGAATGGGAAGACAAGGTTAGTTATTATTCTTCTACGAATATCCAAATTTTTACACCTAATACTCCATAGATAGTTCGAATTGGATAGCAGCAATAATCTATTTTAGCGCGAATTGTTTGGAGGGGGAGTCTACCCTTTTTAATGCATTCGGCACGTGCAATTTCTTTCCCTCCTAGACGGCCCGCAATTTTTATTTTTACTCCCTTTATATCCGCTTTTTTAGTTAATTCAATGGCTTTTTTCATTGCCTTTCTGAATGAAACTCTATTTTTTAATTGGAAAGCTATATATTCTGCAAGAATGTTAGGTTGTCTATAAGGCTCTTTCACTTTTTCGATAGCAATATTAAGTCTCTGGTTTACAGAATTAATTTCCTTTTTGAGATCCTTCTCTAATTCTTCGATTGCCCCTTTTTTTTTTAATAAATTCGGGAACCCAATATGAATTATGACGTGGATTGTATCAATTTCCTTTTGAATTTCTATATGTGTAATTACTTCCGAACTTGGGTCTGATTCTATTTTTCTATTTGAGCCCTTTTTCCTATTCTTTTGTATATAGTTCTTGATACAATTCCGTATTTTTTTATCTTCCTGTAGACCTTCAGAATAATTTTTTGGTTGTGCGAACCAAAAGGAATGGTGATTTTGGGTTGTACCAAGTCTGAAACCGAGTGGATTTATTTTTTGTGCCATATTTTTCTATTCAATTTTTTTTTTACTGGGAATTGAAATCTTACATTGATCTAAAGATTAATTAGATTTCTTTACTATATTTAGTACAATTGTTATATGACACATGGTTTTTTTTATAGGATAACCACGTCCTCGAGCCCGAGGTCTGAATTTTTTCATAATAGTACCCCTACTGACTTCGGCTTTAGTTATGAATAAATTTGCTTTGTCGAAATCCCTATAATGAGTAGCATTTGCTGCTGCCGAATAAACCAACTTTAAAATAGGATAAGATGCTCGATAAGGCATGAGGTTCAGTATCATAACGGTTTCCTCGTAGTAACGCCAGCGAATCTCATCAAGAACTCTTTGTGCTTTGAAAACAGACATATGTATGCGTTTTTGGGCTTTGAAAATCCGTTCGAACTTAAGTAGACGATCGGTTGGGACTTTTCTTGCGAGTTTCCTTAGTGCGTTCTTTTTCTTCTTTATTCTAGGGGTATACTTTACTAATTTGAAACTTGTCATAAATAAGGTTATTACCCACCTACCTTTACTTTATTTGAATCATTTCTTTGTTTATTCTGAATCTTTCTATTCTGAATTCAGTTAACGACGAGATTTAGTATCCTTTCTTGCACTTTCATAACTCGTGAAATGCCGAGTTGGTACAAATTCCCCCAATTTGCGACCCACCATAGGATTTGTTATGTAAATAGGTATATGTTCTTTTCCATTATGAATCGCGATTGTATGGCCAACCATTGCGGGTAGAATACTAGATGCCCGGGACCACGTTACTATTGTTTCTTTCTCCTCCTTCATATTGACCTTTTCTATTTTTGTCAATAAATGAGGAGCTACAAAAGGATTCGTTTTTTTTCGTGTCACAGCTGATTACTCCTTGTTTCATTTTAAAGAGTGGCATCCTATGTCCACTATCTCGATCGAGGTATGGAGGTCAGAATAAGAATAATGATGAATGGAAAAAGGGGAAAACCCTTTAGCTAGATAAGGGGCGGATGTAGCCAAGTGGATCAAGGCAGTGGATTGTGAATCCACCATGCGCGGGTTCAATTCCCGTCGTTCGCCCATCGCATTATTGCAAATTCCTAAAATGCAATTTTCCGTATTCCTAGTTACATATTTACTTACGGCGACGAAGAATAAAACTATCACTATATTTTTTCCTTTTCCTAGTTCTTCTTCCAAGCGCAGGATAACCCCAAGGGGTTGTGGGTTTTTTTCTACCAATGGGGGCTTTCCCTTCACCGCCCCCATGGGGGTGGTCCACAGGATTCATAACTACCCCTCTTACTACGGGGCGTTTACCTAGCCAACACTTAGATCCAGCTCTACCCAAACTTTTTTGGTTCACCCCAACATTACCCACTTGTCCGACTGTTGCTAAGCAGTTTTGGGATACCAAACGGACCTCCCCAGATGGTAATCTTAAAGTGGCCAATTTACCCTCTTTTGCAATTAGTTTCGCTACAGCACCTGCTGCTCTAGCTAATTGCCCACCCCTTCCACGTGTTATTTCTATGTTATGTATGGCCGTGCCTAAGGGCATATCGGTTGAAGTAGATTCTTCTTTTTTCTCAAAAAACCCCTTCCCAAACTGTACAAGCTTCTTCCAAAGCATACGGCTTTCTAGATGTATATGACGATTTCTAGACAGATGGATCTTATATGAATCGTATGATGAAGTACCACATAAGTGGATATATAGAAAAGGAATCCAAATCCGTCGAATCGCTCATGTTATAATCTTCTACATCCTAGGTCTCCGCGTTCCGTCATCTGGCTTATGTTCTTCATGTAGCATTCAGATCGAATGACTCTATGAAATTACGTCGATACTTCCACATATTATGGGTAACGTAGGAGACATCCCTAATTTTCACCCGGGGGTCTTAATTACCACTGCTTAGCTTTCAATTCGCCTCTGACCATCAAATTAAATGTGAATAACCCGTCCTCCTCTCTTTGAAACAAGGGGCGCTTCCGGTTCTGTGCGTGCTTCAAACAATTTTGTCTTCTCCATATTACCGTATCTCTAGAGTCAATAATTTTCTATGAGGAACTACTGAACTCAATCACTTGCTGCCGTTACTCAACAGTTTTCTATTGAGGTCTATCCCGTAGAGGTAGTCAAATTGGATCAGTGATCGATTTATAGGTTTCGTCGTAAACCTAATTGGTTACTTCCAATTACGTAAATCAATAGTTCAAACCGCACTCAAAGGTAGGGCATTTCCCATTGATATAGGAACTTTTGTACCAGAAACAATAGTATCTCCAATTATAGCCCCTCTGGGATGTAAAATATATCTTTTCTCACCATCCCCATAGTGTATGAGACAAATGTATGCATTTCGATTAGGGTCGTATTCTATGGTTACGATTCTACCAGATATGTCTTTTTGATTTCGTCGAAAATCTATTTTTCGGTATAGGCGCTTATGACCTCCCCCTCTATGCCTTACGGTAATGATTCCTCTGGCATTACGACCTTTACTACAACGGTGCCGTCCATGGATCAATTTATTTCGTGGATTGGATTTCACTTGCTTGTCTACGGTTCCCTTGCGTGTGCTTGGGATAGGTGTTTTGTATAAATGTTTCGCCGTATTATTAAGTATTCTCCTTTAGTTCTTTTCTCTATCTAGAAGTGGAATAGAATAACCCGGTTGAAGGGTAATGATCATACGTCTGTAATGCATTGTATGTCCCAGAATAGGCCCCATTCTTCTACCCTTTCCGGGTAGTCGATGGCTATTCACAGCTACTACCTTAACACCAAAGAAGAGTTCGACCCAATGCTTTATTTCTGTCTTAGTGAATCCCGATTCGACATTAAAAGTATATTGATTCTTTCCCAATAAACGAAGACTCTTTTCTGTAAATACTGCGTATTTGATTCCATCCATAAATCGACTTTCCCTCCTATGCTCTGAGTTCCAGTATCGATAAGAATTCGAGTTCTTATTGTTCTTATGTTATGGTATGAATATACCATACCAATTCGTTATGTATGGATGATGGATGAGATTCCATAGATAGAGAGCCAGTTCCAATAGACTTATGAAACGTTCCCGTTCGCATGCATCCAGCAGGAATTGAACCCGCAAATTACCAATTATGAGTTGGGCGCTTTAACCATTCAGCCATGGATGCTTAACAGGGATCATCGTACATCGTAAATAACCAATTTTCATATAGAAAGACATATCATAGAAAAATGAAATCGAAAATATTCGGAGATGGCAAATATTTGGAGATGGCTATGAAAAGACCTCTCTGGATCCTCGAATTGAAAGAGAGATTGAGAGGGATCAAGAATCCTAATTCTCGCTATTTGGAATGGATCCAATTCTATTGAGTCTGACTCATAGTGATCATTTTTCTTTAGGAAAGAATGACCTTGGTTATCAAAGGATTGAACAACCGGGATCCAATACCTAGTTGACATTGCTAACAAGGATCTAATGAATTATGAGTTTAATAGATCCTCTTTAGCAGAAAGACGTATGTTCCTTGCTCATTATCAGACAATCACTTATTCCCAAACCTCGTGTGGGGCTAATCGTTTTCGTTTACCATCTCATGGAAAACCCTTTTCGTTCCGCTTAGCCCTATCGGGTATTTTAGTGATAGGTTCTATAGGAATTGGACGATCCTATTTGGTCAAATACCTAACGAAAAATTCCTATTTTCCTTTCATTAAGGTACGAGGGCTTCTTATTCCATAAGAACGAAAGCACCTTTTCATTCTTTCATATACTAGGGGTTTTTACTTGGAAAAGACAATGTTCCATACTAAATCGGGTCCATAACCACGAGTTCCAGTGCACTAGATCTTGTAGCACCTAGCAACGAGGCGCTATCCATTACTATTCCACATAAAAAATCCATTATAGAAACTAATACAATTAGATTAGCTCTTCATAGACAAACTTGGGGTTTGCGAGCCAAGATAGGACCAGCTCGGGATCATGGGACCCTTTTCTATCAGATAGGAGGGGGTCTTGTACAAAATAGACTTTTAAGTAATAACCCCATAGATCCTATATCTATCTATATAAAGAGGGAATCGTGCCAGGAAGCGAGTTTTTCTTTGGCCAAACGGTACTTCGAACTTGGAACGAGCATGAAGGGATTAACGAGACTTCTTTCTCTTTTGAGTTTTTCTGGCGGACCAATCGCGCAAGATCTTTGGTCTTCCCCCGGAACCGATGAAAAAGTGGGTCGCTTCTTATGGACTCGCTCAGAATGATTCTTCTCTATCTATAGTTCATGGCCTATTAGAAGTAGAAGGTGCTCTGGTGCAATCCTTACCGACAGAAAAAGGTTGCAGTCGGGTTGATAATAATCGAGTACCATTACTTCGTCGGCCCGAACCAAGGAATCCGTTAGAAATGTTTTGAAATGGATATTGTTCTCTCTTTGATCAGGGATTGCTATATGAAATGGCTAAGTCGCCAGTCCAATC